AAAAATTGGTGAAATTAAATTAAATTACTTTAAAATAATGGGGTGGAAAGTTTTTAAAATGGTTGGTTTGTTAGGTTTAAGTGATGAGTGGTTTGTAAGAAAGGGTTCAGTATATATTAAGATAAAGAGTGAAGAGTGAGTTAATTAAGGAGTAAGGTAGGTAATTGAAGTATAGATATTATTAAAGCTAGCTGATAGGTGCTAGAATATAAGAAGGTATTCTTGCTATATAGGTGAAAAATAAAAAAAATATAAGAGCCCCCTTATTATGCTCTGTTTTTCTTTTCTCTGCAGCAGTATTTTTATGGATGTTTGGAATCTATGTGATTGGTTCTGTTAGGCAAAGTTACATGATTGAATGACAGATTTTAAGTATATGTGGTGTAGAATGAAGTTTGCCTATTATTATTGATTATATTAGTCTTATTTTTTCTTGCTTTGTTTGCTTAATTTCTGGCTCTGTGTCGTTATTTAGAGTGTCTTATATAGACGGGGAAATTTTTATGCGACGGTTTATGTTACTTATTATGGCTTTTGTAGGGTCAATAAACTTATTAATTTTTATTCCCAGATTGATTACTATTCTTTTAGGGTGAGATGGTTTGGGCATTGTGTCTTTTGCTTTGGTTATTTATTACCAAAATAAAAAGTCTTTGGCTGCTGGAATGTTAACTGTATTAGCTAATCGTATTGGGGATGCTTTGTTAATTTTGAGCATTTGTCTTTTAGTTAATTGAGGGGAGTGGTGTATTGGTTATGGTATAATTGGTAGTTTTAGGTTATTGATTTGTTTTTTGGTAGTTGTTGGAGCAATAACGAAAAGGGCTCAAATTCCGTTTTCTGCTTGATTACCTGCGGCAATGGCTGCTCCTACGCCTGTTTCTGCTTTAGTGCATTCATCAACTTTAGTGACAGCTGGTGTTTATTTGGTTATTCGGTTTTATAGAACTTTGGTTGAGATAGGTGAAGTTATGGGGTTTTTAAGGAAAGTAGGGGCGTTAACTTTGTTAATAGCAGGTTTAAGGGCTTGTTTTGAGGTTGACTTAAAAAAAATTATTGCTTTGTCTACTTTGAGTCAGTTAGGTTTAATGATGTTTACTGTGGGGGTGGGTTTTCCTATTATTGCTGTTTTTCATCTTTTTACTCATGCTTTGTTTAAGGCCTTGTTGTTTTTGTGTGCTGGTTCTATTATTCATTCGACTATGGACACTCAAGATGGACGAATTCTCGGGGGCTTAAATTATTTGTTACCTTTTAGTAGAAGATGTTTGGTGCTTAGAAGTGTCGCTTTGTGCGGGATACCTTTTTTAAGTGGATTTTATTCCAAGGACCTTATTTTGGAGGGAGTTTTTAGAAGATTTAATGGAAGATTAGAAGTATTTGTTATATTAGTGGGTGCTGGGTTAAGTTTAGTTTATAGATTGCGAATTTTGTTAATTGGGGTATTTGGACAAAATTTTAGAAGAAGTTTATTCACCTGTAGAACTGAAAGAGGTTATATTGTGTCCTCTATCATTATTTTATCAGTTGGTGCGATTGTTGGTGGATGATTTTTACAGAGAGTTTGGGTAAGCGTAAATGGGTTCAGGTTGGTTGGTGTTTTTGGAAAGGTAGTTATCAGTATCATTACATTTATAGGGTTATTATATGGATTTATTAATTTTTTTTTAGTAGAAGTTTTAAAATGGAAAACTTTTGGAAGGTTAAGTCGATTTTTATCCAGGATGTGATTTATGAATTTAGTATCTGGAAGATTTTTGGCTGGAGTTGGATTAAAGTTGGGTGGGCTTATACATTTACATTTAGATTTAGGTTGAATAGAAGTATTGGGAGGACAGGGTGTGTTTAAGGTACTTGGGGGTGGTGTCGGTATTTCATACTATATGCAGAGGGGTGGGCTTTTAGTATACACTCGTATCTTTTTGATTATATTAGTTTTTTTACTAGTTGGTTTCTGGTATTTTTAATTTAATTATGATTTTTAATTATGATGATATACGTTTTGGAAAAAGACCAAGTCATTTTAACATTTTCAGTGTTATGTTTTGTTAAAATTAAACTATTCTTCCTTTATAAAGCTATTTTTCTTGTGAAAACAAAATAAAATCTCATACTTTTGAAAGTGTTGGGGAGACAATAAAAAATATAAAGTATATGGCGGAAAAAGTTTGACCAATTCAGATGAATGGGTCTTCTACTGGTTGTTTACCAATTCATGTAAGTACTATAAAAATTCCTAGGAATAACCAGAAAAGGGATTGATTAATTGGGTAAAAAAAGTTTGAGCGTATAGTATTATAGTGTAACACGGGTATAAAGACTAAGATTAGGATTGATATTAGTAATGCAATTACCCCACCTAATTTATTTGGGATAGATCGCAAAATGGCATAAGCAAACAAAAAGTATCATTCTGGTTGAATGTGTACAGGTGTTCTTAAGGGATTAGCCGGAATATAGTTTTCTGGGTCTGTTAGAAGGTTTGGTAAGAATAGGCAAATAAAGACTAGTAAGGTTAATAAAAAAACAAACCCTACAACGTCTTTTACTGTATAATAAATGTGGAATGGGATTAGGTTAACATTTGATGAAATCCCAAGTGGGTTGTTAGACCCAGTTTCATGTAAAAACAATAGGTGAATTGCAACAAGAGCAATAATGGCAAAAGGGAGAACAAAGTGTAAAACAAAGAATCGGCTTAAAGTTGCATTTCTAACTGAAAATCCGCCTCACAACCAGTAAACTAAGGTTTTCCCGATATATGGAATTGCTGAAAGGAGGTTGGTAATAACGGTAGCTCCTCAGAAAGATATTTGTCCCCACGGAAGAACATAACCTAGAAAAGCTGTTGCCATGGTAAGAAATAGAAGAATAACCCCAATATTTCAGGTTTCTTGGGCCAAGTATGATCCGTAGTATATTCCGCGACCTGTATGAAGATAGATACATACAAAAAAAAATGAGGCGCCATTTGCATGGATAGCTCGTATTAATCATCCGTAGTTTACATCCCGTGAAATATGAGAGACAGAATAAAAAGCAAGATCGACGTTCGAGGTGTAGTGTATAGCAAGAAAAAGCCCTGTGATGATCTGTGTAGTTAAGCATAGGCCTAGTAGGGATCCAAAATTTCATCATACTGACAAATTAACAGGGGCTGGGAGGTCATATAGTAAGTTATTTAGGAGTTTAATAAGTGGGTGAGCTTTTCGTACAGAGAGTTTAATTCAGGAAATTAGTGTGACTAAATCTAAAACTCCCAAAGTTTTTGTTTTTTTAAACTATTTCCTGTTGAATAGGAAAGGTGAATAATAATCACTTTCTATTAGGTAACAACTAATTGCTAATTGTAGCTTCTTCCCTTAGTGATAGGTGGTATGTGGATAGAGGGTAAGTGGTTACTTATTTACTGATCCTAAGTCAGTGGTATTTTTATACTAACCCACTATGATGTTTGGTTTATAAATGCAGGTTTAATAAAAATGCTATCATTAAATGCATCTCTTGGGGTCCTTTCGTACAATCAAGAAGTCTTTTATAAATTAAAGGAGATAGAAACCAACCTAGCTTGCGCCGGTCTTAACTCAGCTCATGTAAGGGTATAATAGTCGAACAGACTATCCTGTCATAGCGGTTGCACTTATGTGGATATCCTTAAGCCAACATCGAGGTCGCAAACCCAACTTTCGATGTGTACTCTTAAGTTGGATTACGCTGTTATCCCCGGGGTAACTACTTTATGGTCCTTAATAAATTTTATATGATTTTGTATAGAGGTTGGAAGCTTTATTGGTTCCAAGATTGCCCCAATCAAACCTTATATACTTTTAAGCTTGTATGCAGAGGTATAAAGAAAAGGTAAAGTTCCGCGGGGTCTTTTCGTCTTCCTTTGTTATCTAAGTCTTTTCACTTAGATGAAAAGTTTTTTTTATACACAAAGTACAGGTATTCCTAGTCTTGCCATTCACTGGCCTCCAATTAAAAGGCTAATTATTACGCTACCTTAGCACGCTCACGCTAACGCGGCCGTTTAAAATTTTCACTGGGCAGGCATTATCTTTTATAGAAGAGTCCAAAAGACGATGTTTTTGGTAAACAGGCAGGGAATTTATTTGCCGAGTTCACTTTATGTAGTTTTGTTAGTAAGATGGTTTTTGATTCAAGTCGTTTTATTTTTTTGAGAGGTTAATTACATTAATACTAATAGAATGCCTGTTTATTAACAGGTGGAGTTTTGTGTTAAGTTTCTTTGAAGTTAAAATGATAGAATATAAATATTAAAGAGTTATGGGCGCTGATAACTAAAACGTTGTTAGGTGGCTGCTTTTAAGCCTACTTGGAGAGTTAGTGGATAAGGTATTTTTGGGTTTTTATTGAGCTTGTCCTCAATAAACTAAACTTTGTAGTTAACAGTAATATGTTAATATAATACTACAAGTCAGCACTTTGATGCTTTTAAAGAAAAACCAGCTATATGACTATATGGAAGGCTTATTACTTCTACTAAAAGTTACTTTATCAATTGTGAAACATTGATTTTTAAGGGTTAGTAGCTCATAGTCATTCGGGAGCTTAGCTTGCTATATTTTTGTTGCTTCTCCATGATGCAAAAGGGATATGATGTTATCAATTCTTTTAGGTCCTTAGGTGTTGATCCTTGCGGTTGTAAACTGAATCACATTTTTTATAAAGTACTATGTGTTATGAAATTTTTCTTTATCTAGGTAGGGTTTATAGTTTATGTATGGCTTACAAAGGGGGCGACCCGTAAAAAGAGCTACAATCTTTTGCCTGTTCTCGGCCACTTTGTTATAGGTGTATTTAGCTTTGGAGAGGTTTAATCTTATCTTTGGTTTACAAGACCAATGCTTATTAGCTTCTCAAAGCTTATCCTGAAGTAAATAACTGTGGTCGAGTTAAAAGCTCGATGCCTGTTCTCGGCCATCATGGATTGTGATAGGGGCAATTTCCATTACCCCTACTGTGTTACGACTTGTCCTACTTTGTTGTCGGAGTGACGGGCGATTTGTGCGCGCTTTAGTTCTTATTCAGACTTATTTTGTGTAAAGTTGAAAGTCTTACTTTCAAGTCCTCCTTCGTTAAAGTTTGAAACTTTAAGTTTGTATAGTATGTTTATTTGTATCCCATGGGTCTGCTTCTCATTGGCTGTATGTCACCTGAATTTTTGAGTAGTTGGTTCTATTGCTTCCTTTTTTTTCTTTTTCGAGCAAGCATAAACGGCCATACACAAGCTGAAGTACGAGGGTAGCTAAGATTTTCGTGGATTATCGAATTAAGCCACAGGATCCCCTGATGAGGAGTAAGGCACCGCCACATTGTTTGAGGTTTAAGCTTTCGCTCGTAGTATTCTTTTTTGTGTTGGGCCATATAGTAGTCGGGTATCTAATCCGAGTTCTAAGATTATGGTTTGTTGAGACAGCTAGGATTATGGCTGGGTTGGGTTTAGTTTTAATTTACTTTCTACATTAAAAGTTAATCTTGTAGCCTTAAGAGTTGGTAGTTGTCTCGATTTGTTGTAATTAGCTTGGGGTATTGGTATAACCGCGACTGCTGGCACCATTTTTTGCCACCCCTTTTACTTATTTTCTAGGGCCTAGTTTCCTAGCTAATATAATATAAAACATTGGTGTTGTGGGTAGTTTTAACATTAACGATAAATGTTTATGGGTTGTTTCTTCACTAATAGGCTTTTTAAAAGATTATTAGGGTTAATCCATGTACCACAATGCGTGTATGCTGCCATATGTAGTTTAATTGGTATAGCTAATTTTATACATCAATGAAATATTTAAAGCAAGGGTGTGTAATTGCACCAAGTTATGGGCCGAAACCATAATACTTTTAGTTTCTTGCTTAGTTAGGGATTGATTTTAGATCATTTAAAGCTTTGAAGGCTATTAGTTTTATTTAACTTAAATTCCTTAAGGTAAAGTGAGATAGTAGGAAGAGAGTTTCTATTTTTGGGTTATGAGCCCAACAGCTTAGTTATTAGCTTACCCTACTTAGAAAAGAAATAGGATTAAGGTTAGTGGTATGATTTGCGACAGTAAAAAGAGGATTGCCTGTTTTGAAGTTATCTGTCTCTTGGTAAGGTGTACTTTATTAAATCTTAATAATGTTGAGAAAGTTAAGGATAAATAGTAGAACAAACTTACTAATGCTCCGAGGATTAGGCCAGAAATGATGATTGTTTTTGCTTCCGTAAATATTAAAACTAGTAATTTTATAATGAATCCTATAAGAGGCGGTAGTCCTCCTAAAGAAAGGATTGTAATAGCCAAGATAAAAACTTTTTCAGGCTCTTTTGAGGAGAAAAGTTGTTTATAAGATTTTGTGTGTTCTTTGCTTAAAAAAGTATAGATTGATATATTAATTAAGATGTAGGTGGTTAGGTAAGCAATTAGGATGATGTAGTTTCTGTTAATACTTACTAATATTCATCCTGTGTGGGCAATTGAAGAGTATGTAAGTAGAGATCGAATGTCAGTTTGATTTAGTCCCCCAATGCCTCCTCATAATGCCCTGATTGTTGCAATAGGTATAATTGCTTTGATTAGGAGCGAATTTATTGAACTAATAGCTAAAATTGGGGCAATTTTTTGTCAAGTTAAGAGAATGAAGGCTGGCGTTAATTGGAGTCTTGCTATGACTGGGGGAAATCAAAAGTGAAATGGTGCTACACCTAATTTTAGGCATATTGCAATTAGTATGAGAATTTGTAAGTTATTGAAGTATGATGAGATGATTGCTGAGGCAATAAAAATTGTTGACCCTAATGATTGAGGGACTAAGTATTTTACTGCTGCTTCTGATTCTCTTCTGCTTTCTTTTATAAATATAAGTGGAATGTAGCCAAGTATGTTAATTTCTAAACCTATTCAGGTTATTAATCAGTTGGATGAGGATGCGACTATGCAAGTGCTTCTAACTATAAGAAATATAAATAGGAGTTTGTTTGGAGATTTCATTTATAAAAAAGTTGAAAGTAGTAGTTATGGTCATTACTTTTTTCTGACGCTGGATGCTTGGTTTGGTTTGGTCAAGTCTGTGTTCCCTGATCTGGCAGTAATATGGTAATTATCTGTTTTGGGTTGTGGAGGTTGATTGTTAAGGTCTATTGAACATAGTGTTTGGTTAGTAAGATTTGGTTCGTTAGAAAGGATAAATATGGGAATACTTAAGGTTAGGCATAGGACAATTAAGAAAGAGAGTATAAGTATGGATAGTAGCTTTTGAAGTTTTTGGTTAAAGATTACTTAAAGTTTTGGTCGAACTTTTAAATAGCTAAGTGCACTAAAATGCTCTTTTGACGTGAAAAATCAATGTGCATAAAACCTAACACTTAATTAGCTAAAAGAAAGGTGGAAGGAGTTAAACCTCTCTTTATGTAGTTAGAAGCCACATATTAGCTCGGCTACCTTTCCAGAAAAAGGATAAGTGAGTCGAACACTTTCTTTTTGATTTCAAGGCAAATCTTCTCCGAGGTCCTTTAGTGGTTATGTAGTTCTAGAGTAATATCTCAATGGTTGAATGCAAATCAAATCTTTTTGTTAAAGTATAGAACTATTATTTATAATAATTTTATTTATAGTTTATTATTGGTAAAAATAATAAATAGAATATTTATAATGGGGGTAATGAGTAGTTTAAAAAAAACGATAGGTTGTGGTTCTATAAATAGGTTGTAGCACTCTCATTAGTGTTAGAGGCATTAAGGGTTTTAGGTTTTGGTGTATTAAACATTAAATTTTACCTTTGTAAGGTGATATGGAAAAAGTGGTGTTAAGGGTTTTGGTAGCTGTCTTGCTTGGGTTTGTATTATTATGTGTTGGGTTATTCCTTGGGGTTTCATTATATATTGGTCGAGAAAAAGTTAGTCCATTTGAGTGTGGGTTTGACCCTATAGGATCTTCTCGAGTGCCTTTTTCTTTACGATTTTTTTTATTAGCTGTGATTTTTGTAGTTTTTGATGTAGAGATTGTTTTGTTATTTCCTATTGTAATGGTAATGGGTGGTTCTTGAATATGGGTCAAGAGTTATTTAGCATTATTAGTTTTTTTAGTTTTATTGTTTGGTGGAGTAGTTCACGAGTGGCGTGAGGGTTCATTAGAGTGGGAGATATAATGGCGGATAAAAATAAAATAAAAAATGAGCTTTTGGGGTCAATTAGGGTTTCAAGATAGTTATAGTGGTTTGAGTTCTGAGCTTAGTTTTTTTCATGATCATGCTATGTTTGTTCTTGTTTTGGTTTCGTCTTTTGTTAGGTATATAATGGTGTGTTTATTGAAGAGAAGGTTATCCTCTCGGTTTATTATAGAAGCTCAAGCACTTGAGGCTGCCTGAACTATGGTTCCTGGTTTATTGTTGTTAATTTTAGCTATTCCATCTGTTCGATTGTTATACCTGTTGGATGAGGTTGGTGGGCCTATAGTTAGGATGAAAGCTATTGGGCATCAATGATATTGAGAATACGAGTATGGTGATAGTAACGATGTTGTTAGTTTTGACTCTTATATAGTAAATAGTTTAGAAGTTGGTAGGGGGGGTTATCGATTGTTGGAGGTTGATAATCGTTGTGTGTTACCTTACGGTGTTGATAGTCGTGTTTTAGTTAGATCTGCTGATGTGATTCATGCTTGGGCTATTCCTTCTTTAGGGGTTAAGGTTGATGCTATTCCTGGTCGAATTAATCAATTGGGAATTCATTTAATAAGATCTGGTGTAATGTTTGGTCAGTGTAGAGAAATTTGTGGGGTAAATCACTCTTTTATGCCTATTAGAGTGGAAAGAGTTTCTCCAGATGTTTTTTATCATTGGTTAGTTGGTTAGTTGGTTTAAGGGTTTTGTATTAATATAGGTTTGCGGTGATTGTGTTCTACTAATCATAAGGATATTGGAACTTTGTATTTGTTATTAGCTTTGTGGTCTGGGTTAATTGGATTAGCTTTAAGACTTTTGATTCGAGCAGAACTTGGTCAACCTGGGAGGTTATTAGGCGATGATCAACTGTATAATGTTATTGTTACGGCTCATGCTTTTATGATGATTTTCTTTTTGGTGATGCCAATAATAATTGGCGGATTTGGGAATTGACTTATTCCTCTTATAATTGGTGCTCCTGACATAGCTTTTCCTCGGTTAAATAATCTGAGGTTTTGGTTGCTTGTGCCGGCTTTGTTTTTATTGTTGAGATCGTCTTTAGTAGAGAGAGGGGTTGGAACTGGCTGAACAGTGTATCCCCCTTTGTCTGGAAATGTAGCTCATTCTGGGGCTTCAGTAGATTTGGCTATTTTTTCTTTGCATCTTGCTGGTGCTTCTTCTATTTTGGGTGCTATTAATTTCATCTCTACCGTTGGAAATATGCGATCTCCTGGGTTAGTTGCTGAACGAATTCCTTTATTCGTTTGAGCTGTTACTGTTACTGCAATTTTGTTGGTAGCCGCTTTGCCTGTTTTAGCTGGTGCTATTACAATATTACTTACGGATCGAAATCTTAATACGTCGTTTTTTGACCCTACTGGGGGAGGTGACCCAATTTTATACATGCACTTGTTTTGGTTTTTTGGTCATCCTGAGGTGTATATTTTGATTTTGCCGGGGTTTGGTATAATTTCTCATATTGTTATGCATTATGCGGGAAAGAAGCAGGTTTTTGGTTATTTAGGTATGGTATATGCCATTGTTTCTATTGGTGTGTTGGGTTTTATCGTATGAGCCCATCATATGTTTACTGTTGGTATAGACGTAGATACTCGAGCTTATTTCACTGCTGCTACTATAATTATTGCTGTTCCAACAGGAATTAAGGTTTTTAGGTGGTTGGCTACCATTCATGGGTTTGTTAATAAAACTGAGCCACCTATTATGTGAGCTTTAGGTTTTATTTTCTTATTTACTGTGGGCGGGTTAACTGGTATTGTTTTATCTAATTCGTCTTTGGATATTGTTTTACATGATACTTATTATGTAGTGGCTCATTTTCATTATGTTTTAAGGATGGGAGCTGTTTTTGCTTTATTTAGAGCTTTTAGGTATTGGTATCCTTTGATTTCTGGGGTAACTTTTCATGTTGTTTGGAGAAAGGTTCATTTTACATTAATGTTTGTGGGGGTTAATTTAACATTTTTCCCTCAGCATTTTTTGGGTTTAGCTGGTATACCTCGTCGGTATTCTGATTACCCTGATAGGTTTGCTAAATGAAATGTGGTTTCTTCTTGAGGTTCGTTAATTTCTTTTGTTTCTGTTCTGCTTTTTATGTTTATATTGTTTGAGTCTTTTGTTTCTCAGCGGTCTGTTGTTTGAGGGAGGGCTTTAAGAACAGCTTTTGAGTGGCAGGATAATAGTTTTCCTGCGTCTTTCCACTCTAATAGTCAAGTTAATAAAGTTGTGTTATCGTCGTAATTAAGGTAATACTCAATAGTAAGTAAATGTTACGTAACCCTTTTCATTTGGTGGAGTTTAGTCCATGGCCTTTTACTGCTGCGAGTGGAGCGTTATTTTTGACTGTTGGTTTGGTTAGTTGGTTTCACGGAAAGGGGGTAATTTTAATATTAATTGGTATTTTAGTGATTTTGTTGACTATGGTTCAGTGATGACGGGATGTTATTCGAGAAGGAACTTATCAAGGTTATCATACTAGGTGGGTTAGTATGAATCTTCGATGGGGAATAGTTTTGTTTATTTTTTCTGAGGTGTGCTTTTTTTTTGCTTTTTTTTGGGGGTTTTTCCATAGGAGGCTTGTTCCCACACTTGAGTTGGGTTGTGTTTGGCCTCCTGTTGGGATTATGCCTTTGAATCCTTTTAAGGTTCCTTTGTTAAACACAGCTGTATTACTTGGTTCAGGGGTTAGTGTTACCTGGGCTCATCATGGGTTGATGGTTGGTAATCGTGAGGAAGCTTTGTATGGCTTGTTTTTGACTGTGTTTTTGGGTTTATATTTTACTGTTCTTCAGTGAGGGGAATATGAGGAGGCCTCTTTTAGAATTGCTGATAGTGTTTATGGTTCTACTTTTTTTGTAATAACCGGATTTCATGGGTTACATGTTTTGATTGGGAGGGTTTTTTTAGTGGTGTGTACGGTGCGATGTTATTTACATCATTTTTCTGTTTCTCATCATTTTGGGTTTGAAGCGGCTGCTTGATATTGGCATTTTGTTGATGTGGTTTGGATTTTTTTGTATTTGTGTATTTATTGATGAGGTTCTTAAATAAGAGGTTTTAAAATGTTGATAGATATCTTTTCGTCTTTGGATGCTAGGGTGCATTCTAATATTAGGGTTAGTGGTGCTATGTGGTTAAGTGGGTTTATGGGGTTGTCTATTTGTTTGGTTGGTATATGAGTTGGGGTGTCTGGTATTAATATTATGTTTTTTAGATTAGTAGATGTAGTGTTGGATTTGGTAAAGAGTTGTTCTGGTAAGTTTTTTGGTGGGTTTGCGTTGGGGCAAGTTTCTTTATTTATATTAATTTTTATTGTGAATATTTCTGGTATGATTCCAAGTGTGTTTAGTCCAACTAGTCATTTGTCATTAACTCTTGTTTTAGCAATAATTGTTTGATTTTGTTTGGTTTTTAGTGGTTGGGCTTTTTCTTGGAAGGAAAGTGCTGGGCATTTAGTTCCAACTGGGAGACCTGTTGTATTAATCCCACTGCTTGTGTTAATCGAAAGGGTTAGTATTTTAATTCGTCCAATTACTTTAGGTGTTCGATTAGCTGCTAATATCACTATGGGACATCTTATGTTGCACGTTATTGGTGAATATGTGGTAAGATTTTTTTATGAGATTTCGTTATTTAGTAGGTTGTTTGGGAGTTTGGTAATATGAGGGTACGTAATTTTTGAGTTTGCTGTTAGGTTTTTGCAAGCATATGTTTTTGTTTTGTTGGTTGGGTTATACTCTTCTGATCATCCAATAGGGCATTAATAGGTGTATACTGTAAGTTAAAAGAATTAGTTAAAATATAATTTGAGTTTGTCGAACTCAGGTTGCCTATTATGGCATTCTTTTATGCCTCAATTGAGTCCTATGTCATGGGTTTTGGTTATTAGAGTTTTTTTAGTTTTTTTAATATGTTTTGCGGTGGTGATTTGATGGACGGTTGAAGGAAAATATATGATTAGGTATATGGGGAATAGTGGTAAGATTGCTAACAGGAGGAAGTATGTAAAGTGGGGGTTTGGGAGGGTTTTGTTAAAGAAGTAGTGTGATTTTTCCCTATTATGGGTGTAGGGGTTATTGGGGTTATTGTAGGTGGGGTCTGTTTAATATCTCAGCGGAAAAGGCTTTTTGGGATTTTGTTAAGAATAGAGATTCTTACTTTAGGTATTTATATTATAATTTTTGGTTTGGTTTATTTTCAAGGTTGGTTAAGAAGTGCGTGTTTGATTTTTTTAGCTTTTGGAGTTTGTGAGGCTGCTCTTGGGTTAAGAGTGTTGGTTTCTTTGATTCGTAATTCTGGGAGTGATTACGTCGGGGGGTTGGTTTTAGGTCATTTTTAGGTTGGGAATTGTTGGGGTTTTGTTGGTTGTGGTAAGTGGGTTAGGGCAAAGGGTTTTTTGATGAAGAGTTTTGTGGGGTTGTGTAATTATGTATTTAGTAAGTTTGGGGTTGTGGTTTAGTTCGTTGGGCTTAGCAGGGTGTTGAGGTGAGGCTTTGATTGTTGACAGTTTTTCTTTTAGTCTTGTGTCGTTGACTATTTTGATTTCTGGTCTTAGGATATTAGCTAGGGTGCGTGATGTTCAAAAGCTTAATAATAAAACTGTTGAGTTTATTTTTAGGATTTTGGTATTAACTTTGGTTCTTGTTTTTTGTTTTAGTGTTGGGTCTTTACTTAATTTTTATATTATATTTGAGTTTAGCCTTATTCCTATTTTGTTAATCATTTTGGGGTGGGGTTATCAACCTGAGCGGTTGCAGGCTGGAAAATATATATTGCTATACACAGTTAGTGCTTCTCTCCCTCTTTTGGTTTTAATTGTTTTGATTCTTAGTAAAGGGGGGTCTGTCTTTTGAGGATGAAGATTTTTAAAATTTGAATGAGGGTGGTTAGCGACTTTTTGTGCTTCTTTGGCTTTCTTGGTAAAATTGCCTATTTACGGGTTTCATTTATGATTACCAAAAGCTCATGTAGAAGCGCCTGTTGCTGGATCTATAATTTTGGCTGGTGTATTACTTAAGCTTGGTGGTTATGGTTTAGTTCGGTTTTTTTATACATTGGAATTGTTTAGAACCTTAACTATTTCTATTATTTTTTGTGTTGGGTTAATGGGCGGGATTGTTGCCAGGATGGTGTGTTTTGCTCAAAATGATGTAAAGGCTTTGGTAGCCTATTCGTCTGTTGGACACATAAGGTTGGTTATGGGTGGTGTTTACTCTAACACGGATTGGGGATGGTTGGGTTGTTTGTTGATAATGATTGCTCATGGCTTGTGTTCCTCCGGTATATTTTTTTTAGCTAGTGAGACTTATAAGTGTTATGGGACTCGAAGACTGTTTCTGGTTAAAGGTGGGTTGGTTTTAGTCCCTGGGGTTGCTTTGTGTTGGTTTCTGATATGTGCTATTAACATAGCTGCTCCGCCTTCCTTAAACTTGTGGGGTGAGTTGATGTTGGGAATTTCTATTTTAAGATATTCTATGGTATTTGGTTTGCTTACTGGGGTTATAACCTTTTTAAGAGGAGTTTATTCATGGTATCTGTATTCGATTACGCAACATGGGCAGTATCCTTTATGAGTACGTGGTGTAAGTATAGCTGAAGAATACGCTAATTATATTATTAGGTTTGTGTTGGTATTAATATTAAGGCTTACTGGGGTAATCCTAATGTTATTTATTTAGTATTTTTACTTTAATTTTTTTAATTTGAGTAAAAGTAAAGTAAAAAGTTATGTTTAAGTAAATGGACGTAGTGCTCCTATTTTGGGTTTACAGATTTTTACGCTTGCTACTATGGTAAATAGTAGTATGCAGGCTAATAAAATAACAGAGGTAATTCCATTGTCTGTATATAAGAATCTTAGGGTTAATGTTGTATCATTGATTCTAGAGGCAAGTTCTGCGTTGGTTTGGTAATTTGAAGTAAGTTTTAGGTTTCTGAAACTAAAGAGGGAAGTAATAGTTAGTATAACAGGTATTAAAGGATTATTGACGGAAAAAGTTATGTTAGGGGAAAGGGATGCAATATATGCAAACATAACTAGTATTCCACCAATAAAAATGAAAAAAAGTATGTATGAGTATCAGGGGCTAATTGTGGCAATTAGAGCACAATTTAAGAATGCTAGCAATAAAATTATGATTCCTAATGGTAGAGGATGTATAGGTAGAGTTATTGATAGAATTGTATATGTTCATAGGGTTGAGATAGCTACTAGTGTAATTACGTATAATATTATATTATAGTTATGCCGACCATGTTTGGTCTTTCTGCTTGGAAGGCAATTGTACTTATTATACTATCGGCATGTATTATAGTAACCAGAGGAGTGGTCTTAAGGCTATTAAGATAGCTAGGCTTACTGGTAAAAAAGATTTTCAAGCTATTGCCATTAATAGATCATAACGATAGCGGGGTAAGGTGGCTCGTGCTCATAGAAAAATAATTGCCACTGGAATGGATATAACTAATGTGCCTGTTAGTAAGCAAGAGGTAATGAGGCTTATTATTAAAATATTTCTGTATTCTGCTATAAATAAAAAAGCAAAACCAGCTCCTCCATATTCGATGTTAAACCCTGAAACTAGTTCTGATTCCCCTTCTGCGAAATCAAATGGGGTTCGATTTGTTTCTGCAAGGATTACTACTACCCACATAATTCCCAAAGGTAAGAATAGTATAATAGTGATTATAGATAAGTTAGTTAGGCGAATGCTCACTAAATCTATTTGTATTGTTAAAAATAGATAAAATAGGATGATTAGGGTTATAGTTACTTCATAAGAAATAGTTTGGGCTATGGCTCGAATAGCTCCTAGTAAAGCATACTTGGAATTAGATGATCAGCCTGCTATGAGTGTTGTATATACAGCTAATGAAGAAATACATAAAAATAGAAGTATCCCTAATGTAATTTGGTGTGAGAGTATAAAAGATGGGAATAATTGTCATAACCTGAGGGCCAAAATAAGTATTGCTGTTGGGGTTAGGATAAATGGAAGATAATTGGAAGATACAGGGGTAATTCATTCTTTAACAAAGAGCTTTAGGGCATCAGCTAGCGGTTGTGGAATTCCAATAACCCCTAATTTATTAGGGCCTTTTCGAATTTGGAAATATCCAAGAGCTTTTCGTTCTAAAAGGGTAAAAAATGCTACTCCTAGTAGGATTAATAAGTAGGTGATAAAGGTGGCAGTTAAGTGTTGAGCGATTAGTAAGGGAAGTGGGTACTTCATAGTCAGAGCTTAAATCTGAGGCACTTTTCTGCCACCTTACTTCAAAAAGGGATGGTTAGACCTTTAACTCGGTGTAAACGAGTTGTAATAAATTATACTACTTTTCGATGAAAAGCATCAGGACAATAGTCCATAATTTACCTCATCAGAGTAATCCGTTCATCCGGCGTGATGCTATAAATCTTTATGCCTTGACTTTTGTTTTGGTAAAGTTGCAGTTTACAGTAATAAAATATATACTACAAGACAGGTTTGAGGGCGGAATTCTTGGTTCCTCCTAATGATCCAAATTCATTCGTGATTTTAATCCACCAGCTCTCAATTTAACTTAAAGTTGTTGTTTAATT